TTAATTAAAATCTTATTAATACTCTCCTTAAAATTAATAATGCTCCACCTGCAAGATTAATAATAAGAATGCTATTAACTAGTACTATTAATTTAATATTTTTTTTAAATAATGAGAGAGATTTTCTAGTCTCATTTAAAAATATAGAAAAAAATAAACTTAAATAATAAAATAATCTAAAAAGAGATCCTAAAATTAAAAAAAATAATATACCTCAAAGACCTCTAGTTATTGAAACTGAAATTACAAGTCACTTAGATACAAAACCAAGAAGAGGAGGCAACCCTCCCAAGGATATTAATATAACTATAATTCCTATTTCTAAAACTTTTTTTTGATTAAATTTCACCAATCTTTTTATACTTCTTAAATCTATATATCATAAACTAATAAAAATACAAATAGAAATAAAAACATAAATACTTAAATAAACTTTTATTATTCAATCTCCGTATAAGACTGAAAATACAATTCAACCTAAATGCCCAATAGATGAGTAAGCTAAAAGAGCTCGAATTTGTGTTTGATTTATACCTCCTACTCCCCCTATAAGTCTTGATCCGGCACATATAAATGAAATAATCAAGATAATTCAATAAGCTAAGTTAACATCTAAAAGAGATCTTATTAAAAAAATAGGTGCAAATTTTTGTCAAGTAGCTAGTAATAAACAAGAAATTCATGGAAGACCTGCTATCACTCCAGGAAGTCAAAAATGAAAAGGAAATAGTCCTATTTTTACACATAAACCACAAGACAGAATAAAGATAGTAAAAATGTAATAATTACTAAATATATTTATATCCCATCTAAAACAAAGAGAATATGATCTTAGTCTGCCAAATATAAGTAAACTAGATCCTAAAGCTTGTACAACAAAGTACTTTACAGCTGACTCTCTTTCTGCTATTCTTTTTTGATAAACCAACAAAGGTAAAAAACCAATTAGATTGATTTCTAGCCCGGCTCAAATACCTAGTCAATGAGATGAAGACACAGAAAATAATGTTCCAGCTGTTATTGTAAATATAAATATATAACTAAAAGGCAAATTTGAAAACATAAGAAAAAGGATAAAATCGAATTACCCAAAACAAAGTTAGCAGCCCTGTTTTACTCCAAGTTTTTTCTAGCTATTGTGCTCAATCTAATGAGCCTTCATTTCATTCATGAAATAACCCTAAAATTAAAATTATTAAAAATAAGAAAGCTCCAAGAACTACTTGTAAGCTAAATCCTCTTATTATTATAGCTAAAGCCGGAAAAAGTAATACAATCTCAACATCAAAAATAAGAAAAATAATTGCTAATAAGAAAAATCGTAGAGAAAAAGGTAAACGGGCTGATTTAATAGGGTCAAAACCACACTCAAATGGAGATCTTTTTTCTCGGTCTCTAATCGCTCGCTTTGCAAGAACTCAACCTAAAATTATTACAACGACTGAGATAATTCCTGCAATAGCAGTACTTATAATTGTTCTTAACATATAGTACTAGAGATAAAGCATCCCATAATAATCAACATCAATGATTTCCGTTCATCCGGCGTAGTACTTCTAAGTGAGTAATATTTCTTACAATCTCCTAATTAACAGCTAGGCGCCGCTTATTTGGCTTTCACTTAAATCAAGTATAGTACAAAGAGGGACTTACACCCCCAATTTACGGGCCGAAACCGCATACAAATTTCTCGTTTTTTGTACATTTTATATTTGACCTAAAGGTATAACTAATTACCTATTTTCTGAATGCAAGTCAGATCTTTTAATTTAAAGTATTAAGTCTTAGCTTTAATAAATACTATTTTATTTTAATTTTTCTTAGAGGCAATTTTATTAGCATGCCGTTTCCAGATTAAAAGTCTAGCACTATCCTAGTTATCTAAGATTAAATTTTTAAAATATAATTAAGTTTTTATTTTAACACCCTCATCAATAAATTGATAAATAAAGAAAAAGTCAAACAACATCAACAAAATGTCAATATCAAGCAGCAGCTTCGAAACCAAAATGATGACCCGTTGAAAAATGTTGTAATCAAGCTCGCACTAAACAAACTAATAAGAAAGTTCTTCCAATTAATACATGTAATCCATGGAATCCCGTGGCAACAAAGAAAGTAGACCCATAAGCACCATCAGCAATTGTAAATGACGCTTCATAATACTCCCCAGCTTGTAAGAAAGTGAAATATCCTCCTAGGACTACTGTAGCCACTAGACCTTGAATACCTCCTGACCCATCTCCTTCTATTAAGCTATGATGAGCTCATGTTACAGTTACCCCAGAAGCTAGTAGTACTCCTGTATTTAAAAGAGGCACTTCAAAAGGATTTAAGGGAACAATCCCAGCAGGAGGTCAACAAGATCCTAATTCTGGTCTAGGAGCTAGGCTACTATGAAAATAAGCCCAAAAAAAAGCAAAGAAAAAACAAACCTCAGATGCAATAAAAAGAATTATCCCTCATCGAAGTCCTTTTGAAACTTGAATTGTATGGTATCCTTGATATGTTGATTCTCGCACTACATCTCGTCACCATTGAATTATTGTAATTGAAATTAGAACAAGACCAATAATTATTGTGGTATAGCCATAGCCATGAAATCAACCAGCTAGTCCTGTTGTTAAAAAAAGAGCTCCTATAGACCCAGTTAATGGTCAAGGACTAAATTCTACTAAATGGAATGGATTACGTCCCATAAATAAAATAAGAAGTGAGCATTAATTCGGCAGCGCTTTTTTTTTGTGCGCTGCTAATTCTGTAGCCGAGCGAGCATAAAAGGATAAAAATCTCTCTTTTGAGGGCAAAAAAAATACCTTTATGCATAAAGTTCTATGCGAGTCGAGGCGATAATAGATAGGAAAAAAAGAAGACTTTAAAATTTCTAAATTTTAAGGGAAAAATAGACCCAAATTTTATAATTCCTGTTAAAATTTAATTGTTTTTTTTTCCAAGCAGTTATTTTAAATCAAAAAAGTGTTACTCCTTAAATTTTGCCTCCTTGGCATCTTCAGTGCCATGCTCTAAAATATAAGCTATTTAAGCAAATAAGATACTCATTGTGACTTATGCTGAAGTTATTGAGAGACTTAACACAAGGACGCTTATTCTCAAGATTATTAGTAAAATAAAAAAATTAAAAGATTTAATTTGAAGATTTTGATTTCTTATCGTAATATTAGATATTATTATAGCTGCCCCTTGTCCCCCTAAAATCTCTAATCAACCTTGATCGATTGATTTTATTAGGTTAGTTCCAAAAATTATAGATATTTTTGTAAGTGGTTGTGCTGAAATTGGAGCTAAAAATCATATAGTTGTGAAAAAGAATTTATATTTTGTTATCTTTTTACTTCCCTCTGGGGTATTTCACAGAATTCTTGCTAAAAAAAAGCCTAAAATAATAACTGAAATTGTAATTATTTTATAACTAAAGGGTAGAATAAAAGGTATAGGATTGAATCTGTTAAAAATAGTTTGTAAAAAAAATCCAGCTACAATAGCAGCTAGTGTTAAAATTGTTGTAGCTCAATTAATATATAAGTCTTTTTCTTGTTTAGAATGATATGAGTTGCATTTAACACTCCTTCATAAAGAACAAAAAGAAAGGCGCAAAGAATAGGCAGCCGTTATTCCGGTAGCTAGAAAAATTAGTAGAACTATAAGTAAGTTAGTAGGATCAAAGAGTGCTACTTCAAGAATAAGATCTTTAGAATAAAATCCTCTCAAAAATGGAGCTCCACAAAGAGAGAGATTAGCTACATTTATACATGAAACAGTTAATGGTGCTTGAGAAAAGATTATACCCATAGATCGAATATCTTGACTATTTGATCTATTATGAATAATAGTTCCTGCACAGAGAAATAATAAGGCTTTAAAGAGAGCATGTGTATAAAGATGAAATAAAGCTAAATAAGGTATATTCATACCTAGACTTATTATTATGACCCCAAGTTGACTTAACGTAGATAAAGCAATAACCTTTTTAAGATCATTTTCAAAATTAGCTCCAAGCCCTGCTATTAAAAGTGTTAGTACTGAAATAAACAAAAGAGACCTTAAAAATGCTTTAGAGGTAGAAAGGAAAGGAAAAAAACGAATAACCAAAAAAACTCCAGCTGTTACTAGTGTTGAAGAGTGAACTAAAGCTGAAACTGGAGTTGGAGCTGCCATAGCAGCTGGAAGTCAGCTTGAAAATGGAATTTGAGCTCTTTTAGTTATAGCAGCTACTGTAATTGTAATCATAACTATAAAGGATATGTGAAAATCTCATATTAATAGGATATTTCAGTGACCTTGGAGTACAAGAAGTCCAATAGAGATCAGAATTATGACATCTCCAATTCGGTTTGCCAAGACTGTAAGTATCCCGGCAGCTAAAGATTTAGTATTCTGGTAATAAATAACTAAAGCAAACGAGACAATACCTAGTCCATCTCAACCAAGCAGAAGTGCTGGGAGCCTAGGGATAAATACTAATAAATTTATAGATATGACAAAAAGTATTACTAATCAAGTAAATCGCTTTAAAAATGGGTCATGAGACATATAACTTGATGAAAATAATATTACACAACCAGAAATTAAACAAACTGTATTACTGAATCTTAAGCTAATTGAATCTAGAATAATGATAAAAGTTATTGAACATGAACTAATTTGTAAAATAGTTCATTCAAAAAGAATTCTTTTATCCTGAGCAATAAATCTTATGGTAATAGGGAAGATTGTTAAACTATAAATAAGTAATATTAGTGATCTAATAGATGAAGATTTAGGTTTTAAAAACATGACTAAGTGAAATTATTTTTCTTCTCCAAATCCACAGGCTGGTATTTTTAATAAACTAACTTAGCTATTATACTCATAAAAAGATTAGATCTCTTTTTAGAACTAAAAAATTTKCAGGAAGTCAATGCATTAATATTAATAAATAACCTGAAGATTTAAATGTGCTAAAAGGTTTAGCAAATTTAGGGCTACCTCCGTGTTGGCTGCATGTAAATAAATATATACTATAAAGAGCTGCTAAAAATCTTATCAGAACTAAGGGAGTTGTATAATAAGAAGAACTAAAAATAATAGCTGGGAATATTATGATTTCTCCTATTAAGTTAATACTTGGAGGGGCAGCTATATTTATAATCGCAAATATAAACCATCATAAAGAAAGGGTAGGTAACAATATTAATATACCTTTAGTCAGGAATAAACTCCGAGTGTGAGTTTTTTCATAAGTGTAATTTGCTAAGGCAAAGAGAGCTGAAGAACAAAATCCATGGGACACTATTAAAACTAAGGCACCATATCAGCCTCAGGCTCTGTTTGAAAAAGCACCTGCTAATATTAAGGATATATGTCCTACTGAAGAGTAAGCAATTAAGGATTTAAAATCTGTTTGACGAAAACAAATAATACTTGTTAAAACTCCTCCTCATAATGCTAAGGAAAATACTAATACTAAGAGGTTCGAAGTTGTAAAATTAAAATATTGATACATACGTAAAATTCCATATCCTCCTAATTTTAATAAAATAGCAGCTAGAACTATAGATCCTGCAACTGGAGCTTCTACGTGGGCCTTAGGCAGCCATAAATGAACTGTAAATATAGGAAGTTTTACTAAAAAAGCTATAAAAATAAGTAAAGTTAAAAGATTTCTTCCTCAAATTATATTTAACAATGATGTATTAAGTCGTAATGTGGAAGTTATTAGCATACTTGAACAACTTGTTCTTCTTATGTTTCACAAAATTGTTAGTAAAAGAGGAAGTGAAGCGGCTACAGTATAAATTATTATATATATCCCAGCTTGTAAACGCTCAGGTTGGTACCCTCAACCTAAAATTAATAATAAAGTAGGAATTAGTGAGGCTTCAAAGAAAAAATAAAATAATATAACACTATTTATGTAAAAAGCTACAATTAAAATTATATTAAGAACTAAAATTATAGTTGTAAAATGATAGGGGCTATTTTTCACTATTTTAACTCTATTTTGGCTTGCAAGAATCATCATTATTGAAATTCATAAAGTTAAAGAAATTAAAATGGAAGTTATAGAATCCTGGTTTAAAAATGAGTTTATTATCTCGTAACCTAGATTAACATTAAATAAGTGTAAAAAAGAAATCACTCTAAGCAGAGCTAGAGCTCATATTTTTGTATATCAACTTATTTTATTGTTAGGAATTAAAGAAATAGTTATTGAAGCTAAAATAATTCCTAACATTTTTGTGAAGAAAATCTACTAACGTAATCATTTCCCTGGGAGCGAATAATTGTAACTAGAACTGCTAATCCCAAGCTAGCTTCGCATGCACCTAAGGTAATTAAAATTAATGCAGCTTGACCTCTATGAGCTAAATTATTTATTAAAGAAAAAAGTATAATAAATAATCTCATAGTGGCTGCTTCTAATCTTAACAATACTCTCAAAAAATGTTTATATTGTAAGGACAAGGCTAATAGAGCCGCTAAAAATCCTAATATTCTAATTAATGTTAAATAAAATGTTCTCATATCTTTTGCAATTATAGCTTAATATAAAGCATTGGTCTTGTAAGCCAAAGATAGATATTACTTTCTTAGTTGCTATTATTTAAAGCTATCAAGTGAATCGAACACTTACGATTTGTTTTCAAGACAAATTCTTCCCCAGGAGATAGCTTATATGTTTTAATAATCTAAAATATTATCTCATATTATTTGAGCTAAAGGACTTAAAATAAAATATAAGAAATATAGGCCAGTAAAGACTTGTCCAATCTGTTCATAAGGTGCTTCTACAGGACAACTTCCAATTCAGGTTAAAATAAGAAAAATACCTACAAAACATCAAAATAAAATTTGATTTAGAGGGTAAAAAGCCAGTGATCGAAATTTTCCAGAATGAATTAATGGTATAATGAAAAGTACAGCAATTGAGCCAACTAGACCTAAAACCCCTCCTAATTTATTAGGAATAGATCGAAGGATAGCATAAGCAAATAAAAAATATCATTCTGGTTGAATGTGTACCGGAGTTACAAGTGGATTTGCCGGAATAAAATTTTCAGGATCTGTTAAAAGTTGTGGGGAAAATAGTACAATTAACGAGAGAAAAAATAATAAGGCAACAAATCCAACAAGATCTTTAAAACTATAATATGAGTGAAATGGAATTTTTTCCCCATCTCTGTTTAGTCCTAAGGGATTGTTTGATCCTGTCTCATGGAGAAATAACAAATGTAAAATAGTTATACCTGCAATAGCAAATGGAAGGAGAAAATGTAATGTAAAAAATCGAGTTAAAGTAGCATTATCCACAGCAAATCCCCCTCAAACTCATTCTACTAATATTTTTCCGACATAGGGAACAGCAGAAAGTAAATTAGTAATAACAGTAGCACCTCAAAAAGATATTTGACCTCATGGAAGCACATATCCTAGAAAGGCAGTTCCTATTGTTAAAAATAAGAGAATTACACCAATATTTCAAGTATGTTGATATAGATAAGATCCATAATAAATACCTCGTCCAATATGAAAATAAATACAAATGAAAAATCATGATGCTCCGTTAGCATGAAGTGCTCGAAGTAATCAACCATAGCTTACATCACGAGAAATGTGTACAACTGACCTAAAAGCTAAGTCTACATGAGCCGTATAGTGTATAGCAAGGAAAAGTCCAGTTAGAATTTGAATTCCTAAACATAATCCTAGTAATGAGCCAAAATTTCATCAAACAGATAAATTAGAAGGAGCTGGAAGATCTACTACAGCACCGTTTACTAGCTTTAAAATTGGATGAGTTTTTCGAATAGGTCTCCGCATGGCACATTGATTAATTTATTTCTTTAAATGGACGAAGAGAAGCATGTTGATAATAACAAATCTTTACAACTACAACTAGATTAATAAGAAGAATTAATCCTAAGCCAATTAATACAGAAATTATATCAGGAGAAACTAATTCAGTTCCATAAATTTTAAGATTTATATAATTGGTATATAATCTTCTATAATTTAAGGAATTAAGGTCAATAAAAGGGTAAAGATAAAAAATAAGAGAAAATAGTGGAATTATTATAAAAAATAGTATAATAGGATAACTGCCCCTAAAAAGTACATTTGGGGAAAGAGTAGCTACATAAGCAAATATTACTAATAATCCTCCTACATAGATAAGGAAGAGAATATAACCATATCAAGATGAAATTAATAAAGCTCTTAAACAGCATATCATAAGAGTCAAAATTATAATTACTAAACCTAAACTTAGTGGTTGGGCTATAAGAGGGAGTAGAAATAAAATTGAAATAGTGATAGAAAAAAGTATAATTGCACTCATAATTTCAAAGTGTAGGACTAACACCTAATCTCTAGCTCCCAATGCTAGTATTTTAATTAAACTACAACTTTGAAAAACTAATACCTAGAAAAAACTAGAATAAGAGAGAGTTAATACAATTATCAATAAGGCTAATGCTGTTGGTAAGAATCCTTTTCAGGTTAAACCTATTAGTAAATCGTAACGAAATCGTGGATAACTTCCTCGAACTCAAATAAAAGCAAAAGCAAAAAATAGAACTTTCACTATAAAAATAATATCATTAGAAATAAAAATTAAATTTTCCGCCCCAAAAAATAATAATGCAGAAAATAGGCTTATTACTAAGATATTAGCATATTCTGCTAAGAAAATTAAGGCAAATCCTGCTGCACCATATTCAATATTAAATCCAGAAACTAACTCAGATTCTCCTTCTGCAAAATCAAAAGGAGCACGATTTGTCTCAGCTACACAAGTAGTATATCAGATAAAAGAAACAGGAAGTATTAAAAATCCTAATCAAATTAAGTTTTGACTTTCTTTAATTTCAATAAAGCTAAAACTACCAATAATAAATAAAGGAAATAATAAAATTAATGCTATTCTTACTTCATATGAAATAGTTTGAGCAATTGCTCGTAGGCTTCCTAATAAAGCGTATTTAGAATTTGATGATCACCCAGCTAATAGCGTACCATATACATTTAAGGCTGATACGCATAAAAAAAATAAAATACCTCATTTAAAATAACTTAAGGAATATGATCTAGGATAGAGTTGTCATAATAATAATGCTAAGATAAATCTAAATACCGGAGCAATAAAATAAGGAGAATAATTAGCTATTGTAGGCTTAGCAATTTCTTTTGTTAATAATTTCGCTGCATCAGCAATAGGCTGAGGAAGTCCTGCCAAACCCACTTTATTAGGTCCTTTTCGAATTTGAATATATCTTAGTCCTTTTCGTTCTAAAAGAGTAAAAAAAGCAACTGCTAATAAAATACACACATAGGAGAATAAACAAGAAATAAGTGATAAATACATATATAAAGGAAAGAGATTTCATCTTCATGTTTAGGGCTTAAACCTAATGCACTTATTCTGCCACCTTTATTCACACTACCAAATAAAGGAGTTTCACCTATGTCTATTGATCCTAAATCAATTGCATTAACTTTGCTAATTTGGTAAATTTATATTATTATTATATTTTATCATCCTATAAAAACAATTTTTTTAAACTGGTCCTTTCGTACTAAGTTTAAAATTAGTTAATTGAAGATAGAAACTGACCTGGCTCACGCCGGTCTGAACTCAGATCATGTAGAGTTTTAATGGTCGAACAGACCAACCCTTGAAGACTTCTACATCTTCAGGAAACTCTAGTCCAACATCGAGGTCACAAACCTTTTTTTCGATATGAGCTCTCAAAAAAGATTATGCTGTTATCCCTACGGTAACTAATTTCTTTGATCAGTATAAGACTGGATCATTACCAGAAAGGTATACATAAATTAAAGGAAGCTTTATTTGTTCCTTAGTCGCCCCAACCAAAATTTTATTTAGTTAAATATCCATAATGTAAGGCAATTTTATTCTAAATATTTTTTTAAAGCTCGATAGGGTCTTCTTGTCTATCAATATTATATAGGCATCTTCACCTATAAGTTAAATTCTAATTATTCTATAAGAGACAGTTTTGCTCACGTCAAACCATTCATACTAGCCCTCAATTATAGGGCAAATGATTATGCTACCTTTGCACGGTCAGAGTACCGCGGCCGTTAAAAAATATTCACTGGGCAGGTCCGACTCTATATTTATTTAGACCATAGAGCCATGTTTTTGATAAACAGGCGGAGCAAATTAATTTGCCGAGTTCCTTTTATAGATTTTATTTATTTATAATTTTTATGGTACTAGTTTTTATATAATCTAGTTTAAAACTATAATTATTAATACTCATCTTAGCATTAAGATATCTTAAGAAGATTTTTAAGATTTTTTCCCTTAAGTTACTACAAATTAATTATCCCTTTAACTTTTATCTATGATTTATAACAAACTCAAAATATAAGCTACTTTCAAGCCTAAATTTAATTTAAGGTTATTTATGTAGTTATTTAATAAAAATATTTTTCGAGCTAATCCTCAAAAAAGTAAAACAATTTTAAAATAATCTAATTAATTTTATTAAGATTATCTTACAAAATTAGCAGCACTTCTATGCCTTTAGGGAAAAACTAGCTATCAATCAATGCGAATAAAATTTCATTTCTACTCTAAATTTTTAGAAAGGTTTTGCCACACCTACTCTTTGTTTTCTACAAAAAAAAATTAGAGTCGCCCATTAACTTTCTAGAATTTCTATTTAGAAGAAAAATCTAGCTAAGCCATTATACAAAAGGTACGAGATATAATCTCTACTAAAAACTAATTTATAAGTTATTCCTTTGCAGTACTTTACTTTTAATCATTTAAATTAAGATTTAATCACCTTTACTAAAATTAAAGATGTTTCTATTAGGTATAATATTTATATTAATTCATATGTGTGTCTGGTTAAAAATAGCTGATATTTCAACATATTCTCAGTGTAAATGAGATGCATTATTGTTATGCTATATTTTTCAGCAAGGAGCAATTTCCATTACTCCTACTATGTTACGACTTATCTCATTTTTCAACGAGAGCGACGGGCGATGTGTGCACGCTTCAGAGCCGTATTCAATGAATTTATTTAATTTACATTTACTTTTAAGTCCTCCTTCTAAAAATAATGATTCTTATTTTTTTCCGTAATTATAAATTTTAATTGTAACCCATCCTCTCCTTAATATAAGCTGCACCATGATCTGACGTAGTAGATAAATCATTTCAGAATCTTATTTTGCTAACTTCTTATTTCTTAAAAGTTACCTGCCGACGACGGTATACATACTGAAAGCAAATTAAGGTAAGGTATTACGTGGATTGTCGATTATGAGACAGGTTCCCCTAAGTGGTCTAAAGCACCGCCAAGCCCTTTGAGTTTTAAATTTTATTATGTTTCGTAGTACTCCGGTAGATTTTTATTTCAATTTACTATCAAGAATAATAGGGTATCTAATCCTAGTTTCCCTCTAGATCTTCACAGCCTCAGTTTTTATGTTATTTTAAAAATTTTCATTTGAATTCAGATTGCACCCTTAAACAAAGAATTTAATAACAAAATATTATACTTAACTGTCTTTTTACCATATTTAGTACAACTTGGTCTTCTTGGTATAACCGCGGATGCTGGCACCAAGTTAACCAGACCTTATAGATTAACCTAAGTCAAGCTTTCGCTTTTAATTTAATATTAGTCACTGGTGTTAGTGGAACATAGCAAAGCATCATATAATTTATAATACTAATAGGAACATAAATATTTAAATTTTTTATATAAATATTTATGTCATTTGTCCTCACCTCTCCTAAATAAGTGCCATGTGTATTTCTTTATCATTGTTGTATATATAAGTCAGAGCCAAGCTTCCAATTGAAAAATTAGATTTTCGGTTACTAATATAAGATATTAAAATATATAAAACATTCTATAATATTTCTAATGTGCATTATTTTGTTCCTATGGTGTTAAGAAAGCACATTAGATTTTCATTCTAAAGGAATAAAGTGATTTATTAGGAATAGCCTCCTGAGTATGATAAAGTACAGTTGCCTTCCAAGCAGAAAGATTAAAAAATTTTAAAGGAGGTAATATTAAGGTTACAAAGCGGTGTTAGGGCACGAAGAATTTTGATTTCTTAGGAAAGGATCATATCCTTCTGGTAAGGTCTTAAGTTAATAAAACTATAAGCCTTCAAAGCTTACAATAAAAGATAATTTTTTAGATCTTGGCCCACTATAGTTTATAAAAAACATTGAATTGCAAATTCGAAAAAGGAACTAATTCCTAGTGAGTTTTGTTAGGTGGCCGAGTGTAGGTGGTAGACTGTAGATCTATTAACGGAATTAAATTTCCCCAACAAATAAAGCTACAAATATTATGTAAAATAAGCTAAATAATAAGCTGTTGGGTTCATACCCCAAAAATGAATAATTAATTCTTTTACAAGTAATTTATAAAAATAGTAAAAATTATAAGTATTAATATTCTAATGTGGATGTTCGTCAGAATAAAGAGTAATTAATAAACAAAAAATATATGCTTGAATTACACTAATACCAAATTCAAAAATTGTATAAAATACCTGAATTATAACTAAGAGCAATATAGAAAATATAGATGAAAGAAAAAAACTTGCGGTAAGATAATTACCAATTAATGTAAGTACAATATGACCAGCTCTTATATTTGCAGTTAGTCGCACAGAAAGTGTAATAGGTCGAACTATAATTCTTACAGTTTCAATAATAACAAGAAAGGGATTTAAAGGTGCAGGAGCTCCTATAGGTAGCAAACCCGCAACTACAGAACTAGGATTGAAAAAAATAGCAGAAATAATTAATGACAGTCACAAGGGTAATCCTAAGGATAGTGAAACAGCTAAATGACTAGTAGGACTAAAAACATATGGAATTAGACCCCTAAGATTTATGACAATTAAAAATAAAAAGAGTCCCCTAATTACATTAATAAAGCCACCTAAATTTAAACCAAAAGAACGAAAAATTTGTGATGAAACAGTATCTTTAAAAGTCATCGTAATTGAGATTCATCGTGGGGTTATAACTCAATAAGAAGATCTAAATACTAAAATGGTTACAAGAGAGAATAACCATATTAAACCATAAAGGGATATAAAAACTTGATTGTTATCATCAAAAGAAGAAAAAATATCAACAAGCATTCTTTTATCAATTTCATTTATTTCCTTTAAAACTTATAGAAGAAGTAGGAACTCTACGATAATAAACTTTACTTCTTCATCATAAAAGAATAGACATACTCAATACAGCAATTCAGAATAATAAGAATAAAAAAATTCAATTTAGGGGAGATAATTGAGGCATTAAAAAGTACTAAATTTAATTAGTAACATTAGGCTGACAACCTAATATTATATTTTAACTAACTTTTTATTCAGAAACATTGACAACTCATTCCATAAAGTTTTCTAATGGAATAGCCTCTACTACAATTGGTATAAAAGAATGATTAGCACCACAAATTTCAGAACACTGACCATAAAAAACTCCAGGATATTTAATAAAGAAACTAAGTTGATTTAGTCGACCAGGAATTGCATCTGCCTTAACTCCTAATGATGGTACAGTTCATGAATGAATAACATCAGCAGAAGTTACTAAGACACGAATGTCAGTTTGAGTAGGCAAGACTACTCGATGATCTACTTCTAAAAGACGAAAATCACCCTTTTCTAATTCATTTCTTGGAACTATATAAGAATCGAATTCAATATTTAAAAAATCTGAATATTCATAACTTCAGTATCATTGGTGTCCAATTCTCTTAACCGTCAGATTGCAGTCTCCAACTTCATCTAATAAATATAATAAACGGAGAGAAGGTAGAGCTAAAAAAACTAAGATTACAGCAGGAATAATAGTTCAAATAGTTTCAATTTCTTGTCCTTCTACAAGAGACCGACAGGTATATTTGTTTACTATCAATGACAAGGCAGCATAACCTACTAGGCTAATAATTATAACTAAAATCATTATTGCATGATCATGGAAAAAAATTAGCTCCTCCATCAAGGGAGAAGCTGCATCTTGGAATCCTAATTGTCCTCATAGACTCATATCTTATAGAATCATTATGTTAGCTAGCTACTAATGCACCTGTTTCAGCTGAGTTATGAAAGTCAGCTGGAAGAATATTGTCTCATTCTAAAGCAGTTCTTAAATGGGTACTTCAAATGACACTTCGTTGGGAAACAAGAGCTTCTCAAACAATAACCATAAAATATAAAACAGCTACAAACGAAATTATAGATCCAATTGATGAAATTACATTTCATTTAGTGTAGCAGTCAGGATAATCTGAATACCGTCGAGGTATTCCACTTAAACCTAAAAAGTGCTGAGGAAAAAATGTTACATTTACACCAATGAATATAATATAGAAATGAGCCTTAGTTCATCGGCTGTGAAGAGTTACTCCACTTAATAATGGAAATCAATAATTAAAAGCCCCGAATAATGCAAATACAGCACCCATAGAGAGTACATAATGAAAGTGAGCAACGACATAATAAGTGTCATGAAGTATAATATCCAGGGAAGAATTTGATAATACAATTCCAGTTAAACCACCAACTGTAAATAAAAAAATAAATCCTAAAGCTCAAAGCATAGGAGTTTCGTATTTAATTTTAGCACCATGAATTGTAGCTAATCAACTAAATACTTTAATTCCAGTTGGAACAGCAATAATTATAGTAGCTGCTGTGAAATATGCACGTGTATCTACGTCTATACCTACTGTAAATATATGATGAGCTCATACAATAAATCCTAAAACACCAATCGCTAGCATAGCATAAATTATACCTAAGGTTCCAAATGTTTCTTTTTTAGATGAATAATGTCTAACAATATGGGAAATCATTCCAAATCCAGGTAAAATCAAAATATAAACTTCTGGATGGCCAAAAAATCAGAATAGATGTTGATATAAAATAGGATCTCCCCCTCCAGCAGGGTCAAAAAATGCAGTGTTAAAATTTCGATCAGTTAAAAGCATTGTAATAGCTCCAGCTAAAACAGGTAAAGAAAGTAATAAGAGCACAGCAGTAATTTTTACCGATCAAACAAATAAAGGAAGACGTTCAAATTGTATCCCTCGTCATCGCATATTAATAATTGTAGTAATAAAATTAACTGCACCTAAAATAGAAGATACACCAGCTAAGTGTAATGAAAAAATAGCCAAATCAACTGAGCCTCCAGCATGAGCTAAATTTCCAGCTAGCGGAGGATATACTGTTCATCCTGTACCAACTCCGCTTTCGACAGCAGCAGATGAAAGTAATAATAGTAAGGCAGGAGGAAGTAATCAAAATCTTATATTATTTAATCGAGGAAAGGCTATATCAGGAGCTCCTAATATTAGCGGAACTAACCAGTTTCCAAAGCCACCAATTATTATAGGCATAACTAAGAAAAAAATTATAACAAAAGCGTGAGCTGTAACAATTACATTGTATAATTGATCATCTCCCAATAAAGCTCCTGGTTGCCCAAGTTCAGCTCGAATCAAAAGACTTAGGGCAGTTCCAACCAACCCTGATCATATACCAAATAAAATGTATAGCGTACCAATATCTTTATGGTTTGTAGAAAACAATCAACGCAT